CTGGATGAAGAAAAAGATCAAAAAGACCCCATAGTGGTGGAAAGCATTTTAGCGTCCGATTTTTTTCAGTTTCAATGGACTCGTCCAGTACGATACATAAGCAATCAACACTTTTTTGGGGCTGTAAGAAAGGAAGCTTCACAATATTTTTTTGATACATGCCGAAGTGATGGAAAAAAAAGAATATCTTTTACAGATCCTCCTAGTTTTTCTAGTTTTAAGGAACTGACGAAAGGGATGATATCTTCGTCCACAGTAGAAAGACTCTCCTTTGATAAACTAGACAAAGATTGGCTTTATAAGAACAAACAAAGACAAAACAACTTAAATAACGAGTTTATAAAGAGAATTGAGGCTCTAGACACGGGATTTCTTTTTCTAGATATACTCGACAAAAGGACTCGGGTTTGTATTGAGAAAATGAACGAAACCTGCCTCTGCCTACCAAAAAGGTATGATCCTTTGTTGAATGGGCCCTCTCGTGGAAGAATCAAAAAATTTAGCAAAGTAATCGAGGATCCCGAAGAAAAGGAGAAAAGCGAAGAAAAGGAAAAAAGCGAAGAAAAGGAGAAAAGCGAAGAAAAGGAGAAAAGCGAAGAAAAGGAGAAAAGCGAAGAAAAGGAGAAAAGCGAAGAAAAGGAGAAAAGCGAAGAAAAGGCACCGAAAAGCAAAGAACAGGAGAAAAGGGAAGAAAAGGCACGTCTACGCGAAGAAGCACGTCTACGCGAAGAAGCACGTCTACGCGAAGAAGCACGTCTACGCGACGAAAGGGCACTTCTTCAATTGGGTGAATTTCGTGAAAAAGTCTACAATGTAATTCAATCTCGTAAATCTCGTCGAAGAAAAAAGAATGAAATGCAATCTCGTGGAAGAAAAAAGAATGAAATGCAATCTCGTGAAAAAGTCCAGAATGCAATGCAATCTCGTCGAAGAAAAAAGAATGAAATGCAATCTCGTGGAAGAAAAAAGAATGAAATGCAATCTCGTGAAAAAGTCCAGAACGCAATGCAATCTCGTCGAAGAAAAAAAAATGGAACTACAAAATCTCGTGAAAGAATCGACGATGGAACTACAAAATCTCGTGAAAGAATCGACGCTGAACCTACAGAATCTCGTGAAAGAATCGACGATGAACCTACAGAATCTCAACTTAAGCAAATCCTTGCTCTAAATCAAATTCATGAGACCCTTTTGCCAGGTTTCATTTTCGAGTCCCCAAAATATGAAGAGAGAATCTTCGCGATACTCAAAAGTAAAACACTAAAACTAAGAGCAGAAGGAAAATTATATTATAATCCTTTGGCAAAATTTTTTTCTAAGCCTTGGGAAAAAGGGGGGGGAAGCATTGATTGGAACCAGCGAAAACTAAAAAAGCTACAGCAACTAAGGACTTATAAAGTGGGAGAAAGTGCGGGACGAGCGCACATCCGTCAACGCGTCCCTCGCTGGTCATACGTATTACTCCGCGAGGTCGTATACGACCTGGGCGAACCCTTTGTGACCAAGCGGGGAGATGATGAGTGCTTTGATATTATATCAGCACAATACAAATATGAAATTATTTTGAATCAGGATACTCAAAATTTACTTATCAAAAATCTTTCTAAAGATAGTAATAAGATTGATCCGGAGATTGCTAAAGAGATTAATGAGAAGGTTATGAAGGATTTGATCAAGAGTGGGGGAGACCCTTATAGTATTGACTTTGAGAAAAGCCTTGCTCATGTTCACGTTGGCAGCCTCACCACCAATATCGAGTGGAAAACCGAGAATAAGGACGTGTGGAGGACCTCCTTGAGAGCGGTGCGCGACCAATTTTGGCATCAGGATGACATCAAAGGTGTTGCGAGCGTCCTAAGGCGTAAAAACGGAGTTGTTGTAAGACAGATTGAAATGTTTCCGCATTCCCCTCTTTTTTTGGGCTTCTTAAAAAGTACACTGTCTAGTTCTTTTAGGGTAGTGAAACCCCTTGTTTTGAAAATGCAAAATTTGATGCATAGGTTTGGAATCAAAAAAGGGGACTTTTTCACTCTTAAGGGACCTAAGAAAGAACAGACAAAAACAAAAAGGAAGACAAAAAGGAAGACAAAAAGGAAGACAAAAAGGAAGACAAAAAGGAAGATAGACGAAAAAAAAAGCAAAGCATTGAAAGAACGGAAAAAATTGAAAAGAATCAAAAAAGATAAAATCGAACTAGACCCCGAAGAAGAGCTGTTCCGGATGGATGGAATAGATGCATGGAATGAGCTTTATTATGGGCTAGGAGTAAGAGGTATCGTATTAATTTTTAACTCCTATTTGAGAAGATATATTGCATTGCCTTTAGCGATAATAGCTAAAAATATTGGTCGTATCTTATTTTTGCAGCAGCCCGAGTGGGCTGAGGATAGAAAGGACTGGGAAAACGAGACTCATCTTTTATGCAACGATGACGGTTTTGCTATAGGCGTCATATCCATCAGGAACTTTCCGGAGGAGTGGTGGGAATACGGTCTTCAGGTCAAAGTTTTATGGCCTTTAGAGTTGAAACCTTGGCACACAGCGGATGATAGACAAAGGATAACCAACGATTATGCTTTTATAAGGTCTTTCTGGGGACTAGCTGACTATCCTTGGGGTGGTGCCCGACCCAACCGTTCCTTTTCCATTTTTTGGGGGCCCATTTTTAAAGAACTAGGCAAAAAAAGTCAAAGATTCGCAGCAGAAAAATTGGAAGGGAGCGCCTTTCGACTTATAAGAAGCGTTTTCAACCCAAAAATAAAGCAAAATTTTGTTAGAGTTCTAGGAAACGCAAAAGAAAGCATAAAACGGCTTAAAGAAAGCATAAAACGGCTTAAAGAAAGGGTTCTAGTTCTAAAAAGCACAATTTTGAAAATAATCAAAAAAAATACAAGATTGAAAGGGATAGGAGTAGATGAATCGAGTGAAACTCAAAAAGAAAAAGATTCTATAATCAGCAATGAGATAATTAATGAATCATTTAGTCAAATTCGATCTACAGCTTCTACAAATTCAGAAGAAAAAATACAAAATCTGATTAATAGAACAAGCACAATCAAAAATCAAATAGAAAGAATTACAAAAGAAAAAAAAAAAGTAACTCCAGGACTAAATAATAGTCCTAACAACAAAAAGCAAAATAATAATGTAGAATCACCAAAAAATATTTGGAAAATTGTAAAAAGAAGAAATGTTCGATTAATAAGTAAATGGAATTATTTTCAAAAAATTTTCATTGAAAAAATATACAAAATATACCTAGATATCTTTCTATGTATCATTAAGATTCCTAGAATCAATTTAACAAAAAAATTTTTTGAGAAAGACATTTCCAATACTGAAACAAATCAAAAAAGAATTACCTTTAGTTCGACTATAAAAAATATAACTAAGCGGAAGTCACAGATTGTTCCGAAATTTGCTTCCTTGCCAAATTTATCTTCCCTGTCACAAGCATATGTATTTTACAAATTATCACAAACCCTAGTTAGTGATAAGTTAAGATCTGTTCTTCAATATCGCGGAACGTCTTTTTTTCTTAAGACTGCAATAAAGGATTCTTTTGAAAGACAGGGAATATTCCATTCCGAATTAAAGCATAAGAAACTTCGAAATTTTGGAACGAATCCATGGAAAAACTGGTTAAGAGGTCAGTCTCAATACAATTTATCTAAGGTTCATTGGGAGCGAGTAGGCGCACAAGCCTGGCGAAATAAAGTCAACCGACGCCATACGCCTCAAAATAACGATTTAAATAAAGGAGATTCATATGAAAAAGACCCATTACTTCATTCCAAAAAACAAGATGATTCTGAAGTATATTCATTAGTAAGAAATCAAAAAACTAAGTTTAAGAAAAACTATAAATATGATCTTTTAGCATATAAATACATTTCTTCTGAAACTAAGAAGGACTCCTCTATTTCTAAATTGCCATTACAAGTAAATAAGAGCCAAGAGATCGACTTATTTGATATACCAGAGGAGATTGTTTTCAAGACTTATTTCAAGGATTTTATACTAGACAAGAAGTTTCTAGACAAGGTTTATCGAGACAGTACTTATCTACACAATTATCTAGACAATACTTATGTAGACAAGGATTATCACAAGGATTATCAGGATTATCTAGACAAGAGTTTTCTAGACAAGGTTTATTTCAAGGATTCTCTAGACCAGCTTTATCTAGAAACGGATTATTACGAGGATTATTACAAGGATTATCTAGACAAGGTTTATCTAGACAAGAATTCTCTAGACAATTATCTAGACAAGGTTTATATGTCTCTGAAAAAAATGCGAAAGAAAAAACCTGAAAGAAAATATATGGACTTTGATTGGAAGTTTTTAGAAAAATATCTAGTCAATTTGGAGGCCGGGAAAAAGATCGACCCTAACCATAATACAAATACTAAGATTGAGACTAAGAATTCTCAAATAATTGAGACTCAGAATTCTGAAATAATTGAGACTCAGAATTCTGAAATAATTGAGAATGAGAATTCTGAAATAATTGAGAATGAGAATTCTGAAATAATTGAGAATGAGAATTCTGAAATAATTGAGAATGAGAATAGAGGTCTTATTTATGATATCGTTCCAAAAATGCTCTTGGATCCAGAAATCGAAAAGGATCCAGAACTCAAAGAAGATCCAGAACTCAAAGAAGATCCAGAACTCAAAGAAGACAAAAAAAGCTTTTTTAATTGGATGGGAATGAATGAAGAAATCTTAAAGGCACCCAGAGCGAATTCGAATGAGGAAGATTCGAATCAGGAAGATTGGTTCTTCCCAGAATTTATGCTACGTAAGAGGACATATCAAATGAACCCGTGGCTTAGACCTATGAAGTTACTTCTTTTAAATTTCAAAGGAAAAGAAGAAGAAGAAGAAGAAGAAGAAGAAGAAGAAGAAGTTAGTCAAGGAAAAGAAGAAGTTAGTCAAGGAAAAGAAGAAGTTAGTCAAGGAAAAGAAGAAGTTAGTCAAGGAAAAGAAAATGT